TAAATAATTAATAATTATCTATACTATTATTAATATATATATATTAAAACGTTATATATATAGAAACAGTAATATATATGTAAACTAAGACTAGGAATTTTTAACGAATACAGAAGGACAAGATCGACACAAGAAAAGGATGTCTAAAATTCCTTTTCTTGTGTCGAAGACTAGCAAGACAAATAATACTCCCTATAGTCCCTAAAATTTGTTGTTTCGCCGATTTATGGTTCCCCTTTTTTCTGCGCTTGCTTTCCTTATTTTAGTATCTAGTCAAATTTTTGCATTCTAATAGAAAAAAACTCTTGATTATTGATACATTCTATCAATTTCAATTGGTCACTAACGACAGAGTTACATCACAATCACACCCCTTCCCATTTTTCAAATTTTTATTGAAAAATCAAGAAAAGGGGGTAAAGTGAATTCTTCTCAATATACATACTAGAATTAGGACTATGATACAAGTAATTCCTGGCACCTGGTCGAAAAGGATTAGAAAATATAAAGAGAGGCAAAAGGCTTTTCATAATTTTTTTGGTTATTTTTTACGAATTTGATAAAGCTAAATAGACAGATCTAAAAATTCATTTCGGATAATTGAACCTTCTCAAACTGTTTCTTTTTAAGAACCAAAAAGATTTGTGCCAAAACAACCGATCCTAAGAAGAACAAAAGGCCTTGGACACGTAATGGATCTTGAAGTACTATTTCCGCATCCCCCTGACCAAATCCACCCACATTAGGATTACTCGTTAATGGTTGATCGAGTTTAATGGATTCGCCCTCTGAAACAAGAAGTTCTAGGCCTCGAGGGATAATATCAATAACTTGGCGTTCATTCGATGCATCCACTATGGTTATTTCGTATCCCCCTTTTTCTTTTCGTAAAATTTTGCTTATTATCCCTCCTGCCGTAGCATTATAAACTGTATTGTTACTTTTGCTACCATCAGGATAAATCTGACCCCTTCCCCTATTTCCACCTACGTATATAGGAGATTTTAAGAAGTGAACATCTTTATTAGTAGCAGGGTCTGGGGCAAGAATAGGAAAGGTTATTTCACTATATTTTTGACCAGGAACAGGACCTATCACAAGAATATTTTTTTTATTGGGGCGATAATTCTGAAAAGATAGATTTCCTATCTTTTCTTTCATCTCGGGTGAAATACGATCGGGGGGGGCTAATTCAAACCCCTCCGGTAAAATAAGAACAGCTCCCACATTCAAAGCTCCTTTTTTACCATTAGCTAGAACTTGTTTTAGTTGCATATCATAAGGAATTTTAACAACTGCTTCAAATACAGTATCAGGGAGTACCGCTTGTGGAACCTCAATATCCACAGGCTTACTAGCTAAATGGCAATTGGCACATACAATACGCCCAGTGGCCTCTCGTGGATTTTCATAATTCTGCTGGGCAAAAATCGGATATGCAGTTGAAATGGATGCCCAAGTTATTATATATATCATGAGTGAGACAGATATGGAGCGAGTAATCTCTTCCCTTATCCAAGAAAAGGTATTTCTAGTTTGCATGGTCCAATCATTTATCCCGAAAATTTCTACAATAAAGTTAGGTAGGTCGATAATATACTTCCCTAGCCACAATTCTGCTATTTACATTTACTGAAAAAAGAAAAACTTTTTTTTTATATACAAGGAATCCCTCATGGGTAAAAAGAGTAAAGTAAATACGACTTTGATTTGGTTATGATGTATAAGGTAAGAAAGATTAGAATTGGATCAGTGAATCATTTTTTAGTCATTTATTGCATGATAAATCACTACAAGTGACGGAGATACACGATTTAAATAACGAAAGATCCAATATTTAAAAATTGTATCAAGAATGACTGGAAAGGTAGAAACTAGGCCAGATAAAATTTGCTCATAATGAGCAAACCCAAAATCTTTGTAAATATAACCAATCATTAGTTCCCAACCGTGAGGCGAATGGAATCCGATACATAAATCAGTTAATAAAAGAATCAAAAAAGCTTTAATTGTATCACTTAAATTATATAGGAATTCTTGAACCCAAGAATTCAGAATAAAAAGCTTTTCCTTACCCCAAAAGGAATAACCACTTAGAATAACGAAAGATATTAGATTTGTCGAGAAGTGCAAGATTGTATGGATACGATACTCATTGTGTATCTTGATGAATTGGATCGTTTCTTTGTGGATTCCTAGACGAAATTGTTGTAAATCGGTTTCTGGGTATTCCTTTATCATTTCATCCAGCTGGAATAGGTCCTCTAATTGTATGAATTTTTCTAGAACACTTTTTTCTTTAATATCATTCAAAAAAGTTTCGCATTGTCTAGTATTCCACCAATTAGTAATCCAAGTTTTCAAACTTTTATTACAGCAGAGAGAGATCAACCAGGGCAAAAATACTATAGATGTAAAATAAAAAAAAGGAATGAATGCTTTCTTTTTTGCCATTTTGAATCTGTGAATTGTTAATGAACCTACCGCATTTGTTGATTCTATTAGATCTAATATTTCTATCGAGCATGAGTTTCTATTCTAATTCGAATAGAATATATTGAGCCTACGAATCCATTTTCTCTTTTTCTTTTGATTCAATACTTAGTCTTTGCTTTGAATCTAGAAAGAATACAGAAATAGACTCAGAATACACTTCCAATTTGAATAAAAAATTGGATTTCCAGGATGTTATTCTCCCCTTTTTTCGATCAATACTAAAAGAATTTTTTTCCCTTTTTTTCAAATAAAAAATATTATTCCATTTTCGAGACGAAGAAACTCCCTTTCTTTTCTATCAAATATATCAAAAAAAACGAGCATAAAAGAATAGATTAATGTTCAATTGAAAAAAAAAAGAAATTCTTTAGTTTTTTCTTCCTACTACCAAAGCATTTAGTCTTTTAAAATGAATTCATTTCAAAATACTTCAATTGGTACACGCAAGAAGTAAGCCAATTCAGCAGCTTTTTGCTCAATTTCTCGTGTCGTAAAATTCTCATCAGTACGAATTAAAGGAATAGCCCCTTGACCTCGAATTTCCATATAAAGGACACGCCGAGCAGAAACACCCTCTTTAACTTCTATTCTGATGGACTGAATATCGTTCATAAGGAATCGTAAAAAGATGCGACGACTTTTTCCCGGAAATCCCCAACGAAAAATACGCACTATTCCTTCTTTTCGGTCGAAAAGATCATAACCACTACCCACATTCCAAAAAATGGTGCACCACAAATAGCAACTAATAAAGAGACCTGCGATCCCATAGAAAGACATCACGATCCCTTGTGGAAAAAAAAAGATTTGCTGAGACGCAAATAACGATATAAAATTTCTACCAAGATAACTGGAAGTTCCAACCAATAAGAATCCTAATGAACCTAAAAATAGGATCAAGGCCCAGCAGAAATTACTTGTTTTTCGAGACCCCGTTATAAATTCTATCCATATAGATTCTGATCGCCAACTCATATATATTAGATCCAGTTATACCATTTTTTGGAATTGAGAAAATATGACTTTCCTTTTTTGTTTTCAAAGTAACTCTCATCAACTATTTTGTTGTGAACCTTTACCTTAGGAGTAATTCATAGAATTGTTTATATCTAAAATAATAACATCTCCTTCCTTTATACCATCCCCTATAACTATATACATACAAATAAATACATTGACTTGAATTTCATACATCGGCCTGATGATGATCCATTTTTCAAAAGAGCGGAAATTTAGTTACCCATATAATACGTTTACACATGCATAAGAGCTTTTTTTAGTTATGTTTGTAGGAATCTATGTGTTATACAATATTCTACCAAAAGGGTCTTATCGAATCGAAGTTTTTAAAATAAAAAAAGGAGTGATACGATTCGGTCTCATCCGATCTAAAAAATCTTATTTTTTTGAATATGAAGAAATAAAGAAGCCATTGCAAGTGCCGGAAAGACTAGGCCTACTAAAGGCACAAAAATAGAGGGTAAGTTATTGAAAGTTGTCATAAAATGGGTACCTCAATTTAATATTTGTACCTGTTATTGTTATATTCTGAATTCTAAAGATATCTTAGAATATCTTGTATTTTGATTATTTCTATTATATATATTATATAATTATACTAAGTATCTTTAAGTAAATATATATCTAATACTAATATACAACCTAATAGAAATATATAGAATAGAACCTAATAGAAATAGAATCAAAAAATAGGTACAAGAAACGCCAAACTAAATAACTGGACTTATTCATCTTTCAAAATCAAATAGATGTATCAAAATCCCCTTGTTAGATTTATTATTCTTTTTTTCTTCTAATAGTAATTAATAAAGAAAAAATTTTATTCCATCTGTTCTATTTGATTTCATTTTTGTTCAAAGGAAAAAAAGCATGGAGCTGAAATAACTCACTCACAACACCTTTTAAAGGATTACGTGGTACAATTGCATCCAATAAGCCCTTACGTAATAAAGATTCAGCCGCTTGTGAACCTTCAGGCACGGCTTTTTTCAATGTTTGTTCAATTACTCTTTTACCCGCAAATGCAATATAGGCATAGGGTTCGGCAATAATGATATCTCCCAACATACCAAAACTAGCTGTCACCCCACCGGTAGTAGGAGATGTAAGAATTGATATATAGAATAACTTTTTACTTGATTGATAATCACATAAAACCGAAGAAATTTTAGCCATTTGCATCAAACTTAAACTTCCTTCTTGCATTCGTGCTCCTCCCGAAGAACACACTAAAATAAGAGGTAAACGTTGATTGGTAGCATACTCGATCAAACGAGTTATTTTTTCGCCTACTACGGATCCCATACTACCCCCCATAAACTTAAAATCCATAACCCCAAGGGCTAACGGAATACCGTTTAGTTGACCTGTACCTGTTTGAACAGCGTCAGTCAATCCTGTCTTTTTTTGAGCAGAGTCAATACGCTTTTTATAAGGTTCCTCCCGCAAATTAAATTTAATGGGATCCGCAGAGACCATGTCTT